AAAAGTCATCCAAAGTTATATACAAATCACTACCCCCTTTTTTGTATTTCCTTAATTTATTTCCTTAATTGAATTTCGTAGGACGAAGTTCCTTAAAAACCTCTGCCTTCTTTAAAATATCCTGAACAGTTTCTGTAGGTTGAGCCCCTTTTTCAAGGAAATATAAAATAGCAGGAACATTTAAATAAGTTTGATTCTTTATCGGATCATAAAAACCTACTTTCTGAAGATCTTTTCCTTCTCTTCGGGATCGAACATCAATTGCAACGATTCGATAGACGGCTCATTGGGATAGATATAGATGAACAACACCCCCCCTAGAAACGTATAGGAAGCTTTCTCCTCGTACGGCTCGAGAAAAATGATTGATTTGTCTCTCTATGGAATTCTATCTAAGAAATGACAACTGGATCCATAAAATGATCAAAGTAATTAAAGATGTAAGTCATTTTTTCTTCGTTCTTCCTTAAAATGAAAAAGAAATCATTCGTATTCTCATAACTCAAGTTGGATAACTTTCAAATAGTTCAAAGGAAAATCTTTCGACAATTTCATTTATTGAGCGGTCTTTCCTCCTTTTTTGTTTGTCTCGTTTAAAATTGGATTCTTCAGTCTGATCCAGTTATTAAGACAATAAAAAAGGTGTTTCCTTGTTCTGGGATCCTTTATCTTTGTTTTATTTTAAATCATTGGGTTTAAACATTACTTCGGTGCTTTTTAATCCTTTCAAAATGGCAGCAACATACCCTTTTTGCGATTTCTATGAAAAAATCCTACAAGATGGTGGATTCCCTCGTGAAACACTTTGGATCGAAAAAGTCTGATCAATTCCAATAAATTTTTTAATTGGAAACTTGCTCGAATTGGATTCTTTCGATTTCCATACCTAAGATATATTTACGAAGTTGTTTCAATTTTTTTTATTGATTGGCGCATTAACCCTAGACCCTTGCCCCTAGAAAGAAATTAATACTTTCTACTCGAGCTCCATCATGGACTATTTACATTCCAAGACAACAAAAAACGAGGGTTTCTAGTGAAACAGAACCAATGATGTCGAGCTAAGAGCACCTTCATTCCTACAAAAAATGGTGGATGTACAAATCCACAACGGATCGTGTCCTTCAAGTCGCACGTTGCTTTCTACCACATCGTTTCAAACGAAGTTTTACCATCACATTCCTCTAAGAACCGGTATGGAATTGATTCAATTATGGAATCATGAATAGTCATTGGTTGGGATGATGTATATCCGCCATAATGTATAGTCTATAGATATAACTAATACTATAAATAGAGGTGGAGTAAGCTTTTTCTGAAAAACTTTTAGGAAATAATATAGAGATGGAGAAAGATTTCGACAAAGAAATCTTAGTAAAAACTCATTCCTAATATGTACTAATATGTATAAGTATCACTTTATATTTTCCACTAGGTATAACTGTTACTTTAGATTTATAGAACCCTATTATTACGTATTACGTCGAAATATTTTACTTCATCTTCATCGAACATAAAATTCTTAGTCAGTTGAGAAAGTTAACTTTGATAGAACATTATTATTATATAACAATTATATAACATTATTATTAATTTGTCTACCATTATTAACAGTCTACCATTATTAACATTATAATATATATTAATAAATATATATTATAATAAATAATTAAATAATTTAAATAATAAAATTATATAAATAATTAAATAATAAAAATTAAATAATAATCAATAAATAATAATTAATAATCAATAAGACGAATAAACGAATTCTTTTTGATTCTGCATCTTCACGTGACTTAATAGGAGAGAAAGATTCAGCTTCTAAGGAATGATTAAAACTATTTATCTTTCGAAATTTATTCGAAATTTCGAAAGTTCCCCTTTCGACATCATTATTCCAAGAAAATTTGATAGTTAAAAATAACTTTTAATCAGCTTAGGAAAAAAGATAAGTCTTTTTTTCATCTGATTGAGAAAATCCAAAGAATGGGGAGGGTTTCGTATCTATCAATTCAATCAAATACACTGAGCAATTGTCACCGTTTAGAGATATTGAAATGAACGCCTTCCCATTACTGATTAACTCCTATCTACCCCATTCTATGGGACTGATGCAGCATAAATCAAAAGAAGGGGGTGTCCTAGTCTTTTTTATTTTTACGAAATGCAAGCTGTCTAGGCACAAAGCCAAACAAGTCCAGATTAAGTCCAGTTTTTGCTCCTTTTTTTCTATTTTAGCCTACCTCATTGATTAAGAATTAAGAGACTTAGTGAATTTAATTATTACCAAAAACCTCCTCTTGGCGAAAAGTCAAGAAATCGACAAAAAGAAAAATAGAATCTAATTAGGCTAATTTAGGGGGTAGAGAATACGCGATAGGGAATATGGATTCTTTCGCATCGCGATTCAGTTTTTGAAAAAAAAAATGATTCATCGAAGAAAAAAATCAGAAACAACAATCCCATTCCAGCTAACATTTCAATTTTAAACAGAACC